TTATATTTTTTTGACCAATAGATGTCTTTCACATCCAGCTATACCAATAAGTAATTTCTTAATTTTTATTTAAATGGCAGTTCCAAAAAAACGTACTTCTGCATCAAAAAAGCGCATTCGTAAAAACTTTTGGAAAAAGAAGGGTTATTGGGCAGCGCTAAGGGCGTTTTCCTTAGGGAAATCTCTTTCTACCGGTAATTCGAAAAGTTTTTTGAGCGACAAACAAATAAAATAAGTAATCAAACATAACAGATCGGAATAATCTACACCGGTCTGACTCGATTTTTGAGTTATTTCGGGTCGAAAACCCAACTTTCCAATTCCATTTCCTATTGAGTCACTCAATAGGAAATGGACTGCGTTCCGCTCTTCAAATTTAAATAGAATATTGTAGAATAAATATATAGAATAAGAATTCTTTTATTCTGAATTGAAAAAAGTAGAAGAATACTTCTTTTATTCTGAATTGAAAAAAGTAAAGAATACTTGCTTTGTTTTTAGTATATTTCCTAATTTATAAGCATTCTTTTCCCCACCAACCCATTTGATTTGGAATAGAATGAATTATAGGGTTTTTTGTACAACTTTCTTACTTTTTTAAATTCCTATTTTCTCAATTCCTATATAGATCCCACCTCGCTATCAATCCACGCAAAACACTTAGTGAAGGCTAAAAGACGTGTCAATTTTAAATGATTCAAAATAGGTTCTTTTTGAGGGCAGGGGTTCTACCCCTTGAATTCATTTTGAGGGCAGGGGTTCTACCCCTTGAATTCATAGTAGGACTATCTAGTTTTACAAGAGTTCAACACAATAAACCCTAGCTAAAACTCAAATTCAAATAATGAACGTTCAAATACCTAGTTGAGCGGATTTTTATTCATCAACTTTTTTCTTGCCTAAAAAAATATTACACCCAATTGAATTCTAAAATCTAGACGATTGATTAGCCACGGGCTATTATGAATTCAAGACAAGCCGCTATGGTGAAATTGGTAGACACGCTGCTCTTAGGAAGCAGTGCTAGAGCATCTCGGTTCGAGTCCGGGTGGCGGCATGTGATTTACTAAAAAAAGTAAATGGATCCTATAAATGAAAATGAATTCAGTTCCCTATTTTGTTCTTATTTTATAATTTATAAATTTCCTTTTTATTTATTTTTATGATATTTTCAACCTTAGAGCACATATTAACTCATATTTCTTTTTCGATCGTTTCAATAATAATTACAATTCATTTGATAACCTTTTTAGTCGATGAATTCGTAAAACTATATGATTCGTCCGAAAAAGGCATGATAATAACTTTTATCTGTATAACAGGATTATTAATTACTCGTTGGATTTATTCAGGACATTTTCCAATAAGTGATTTATATGAATCGTTAATCTTTCTTTCATGGAGTTTTTTCCTTATTTATATAGTTTCGCATTTCAAAAAAAAAAAAAATCTGCTAAGCACAATAATTGGCCCGAGTGCTATTTTTACGCAGGGCTTTGCTACTTCAGGTCTTTTAACTGAAATATGCGAATCCAAAATATTAGTACCCGCCCTTCAATCCGAGTGGCTAATAATGCACGTAAGTATGATGATATTAGGCTACGCAGCTCTTTTATGTGGATCATTATTATCAGTATCTCTTCTAGTCATTACAGTAAAAAAAAAGAGAAAGTTTTTTTCTACGAGTAATCATTTTTTAAATAAGTTTTTTTTTTTTGGTGAGATCAAATATATGAATGAGCGGAGTAATTTTTTTAAAAATACTTCTTTTTCTCCTTTTTCTCCAAGGAATTATTACAGATCACAATTAATTCAATTGTTGGATTATTGGAGTTATCGGGTTATTAGTCTAGGGTTTATCTTTTTAACCACAGGAATTCTTTCGGGAGCGGTGTGGGCTAACGAAGCATGGGGATCCTATTGGAGTTGGGACCCAAAAGAAACTTGGGCTTTTATTACTTGGATCGTATTCGCTATTTATTTACATATTCGAACAAATATAAAGTGGAAGGATACAAATTCGGCAATTGTGGCGTCTATTGGATTTCTTATAATTTGGATATGCTATTTTGGAGTCAATCTATTAGGAATAGGACTACATAGTTATGGTTCATTTACATTATAATTGAATTAAAAAAAGGGGGTCCAGAAATAGAAAAGTGTATATCGCATATCATATAAAAAAATTTGTGTGAACTGCCGAGAACCCGGCAGTTCACACAAATTATTCATTTTTTTAACTTAATACATAAAGGGCTACTTTTTGTTATTATATAACGAACATTTTTTTATTGTTTCTTACGTAATACATAAAGGGCTACTTTTTGTTATTATATAACGAACATTTTTTTATTGTTTCTTACGAATAATAACTAGCTATAAAAAGAATTAGATAGAATAACTTCAACCTTTTCAACTGATAGTGAAAGAAGGGAATCGGGGTACATGCCAATACCCAGTAGGGGTAAAAAAATAGAGATCAAAAGAAATAACTCCCGCGGCCCAGAATCATAAAAATAAGAGTTTGAAATATTCAATATCTTGTATCCATAGAACATCTGACGTAACATAGATAATAAATAGGAGTTAATATCATTCCAATTGCCATTACAAAAGTAATTAGAGCTTTTGTCATTAAAAGATATTTTTGGCTAGTAATTAGCCCCCAAAAGACTATAAATTCGGCAACAAAACCACTCATACCCGGTAATGCAAGGGGGGCCGTCGAAAAGCTGCTGAACATCGTGAATATTTTTGGCATTGGGGTAGCTATTCCCCCCATTTCGTCAAGAGAAACAAGCCATATTCTATATTCTATCATAAGCCGTTCCGGCCAAGAAAAAAGCGCAGCGCCAATAAACCCATGAGAGATTATTTGTGTTGCGCCTATTATTAGCAACCAGGGGGGAAATATAGAATGAGCATGGGAGAATAATTCCATATTGATTCGAACTAATCCATACGCCGTTCCGGCCAAGAAAAAAGCGCAGCGCCAATAAACCCATGAGAGATTATTTGTGTTGCGCCTATTATTAGCAACCAGGGGGGAAATATAGAATGAGCATGGGAGAATAATTCCATATTGATTCGAACTAATCCATACGCCCCCATTTTTAATAAGATTCCGGCTAAAAGCATACAAGTACTATAATGCGTCTCCCCATGGGCATCTGGTAACCATGTATATAGGGGTATGATTGGTAATTTGACAGCAAAAGCAATAAAAAATCCCATATAAAATAGTATTTATAAGTCCTGGGGGTAGGACTTATTGGCTAATATTTCAAAAGTAAAGGTTGGTTCAGTAGAACCATATAAACCAATGGCCGGAGCTCCCATTAAAAGAAAAACGGAGCCCCCCCCCGCCGTGTACAAAAGAAATTTTGTAGCCGAGTACAGACGTTTTTTCCTCCCCACATGGATACAAGTAGATAAGCGGGAATTAATTCGAACTCCCACATGAGGAAAAAAGTAAAAGGCCCCGAGAAGAAAATAATCCTATTTGCCCGTTGTACATTGCTAACATCAGAAAAAAATAATCGAGAATCTCGAGTAACTGGCTAAGCCGCTAAAGTATTGATGAATCCCGTGAGTAAAATGGGTCCTATAGAGAGCCCACCTATTCCCAATCTCCAATGGAAATCAAAAAAACGGATCCATTTATAATCTTCCACTAGTTGGATTAACGAATCATCCGCTTGGAAATGATAGCAGAAGCCATAAGTCGTTAGAATAAGTTCTAAAATACATATACGTGTAGTATACCAGCGGATTAATCTATTTCCTCTCTGTGGAAGAAAGACAATTAAGGAACCCGCAAATATTGGTAAAACTACAATTAATATTAAGCAAGGAAATTGGTTCGTGGTAAAGACAAGATATACTTGGGCCAGAAAAACCCGCGCTCAAATTCAAATATTTTGGGCACGGGTTTGCCGGTAAAAAAAATGGATTCAAGTAGAGTTTTATGGAACGTATCAATAAGCTAGACCCATACTGCGAGTTGTTTCATGCCATAAATAAACCCGAACACTCAAGAAATCCGTTGGACAGGCGGATTCACACCTCTTACAACCAACACAGTCCTCAGTCCTTGGAGCAGAAGCAATTTGTTTAGCTTTACATCCGTCCCAAGGTATCATTTCTAATACATCGGTGGGGCACGCCCGGACACATTGAGTACATCCTATACACGTATCATAAATCTTTACTGAATGTGACATTGGATCTATACATTTTTGAACGTCATAAGTTTTCGGTCTAGTAAACTAATTTATAAATGAATCCTATATTTAGATACCAGACGAATCAATAAGTGATCAGAATCAATCTACTTCCTAATTGGTTTAGGCGCGAGGGCCAGAATACTTTGATTTTTTATATTTGTGCAACCACGATCATACCTTACCCTGTACCAAATTTGCCAATTTGAACTTCTTTATAAATATTATAATTTCCATTTTTTATATTAAAATTAATACTATTTATTCAACAAGTTGGGTTGGTTAATACTAGTTGACTTTCTGTTACGATAAATTGATGAAACAATAGCCAGTCCAATTGCAGCCTCGGCGGCTGCAATAGCTACAACAAAAACGGAGAAAATATCCCCTCTTAATTGGCGATTATCAAAAATATCAGAAAATGTTACAAAATTGATATTAATTGAATTTAATATAAGTTCAAGACACATAAGAGCTCTAACCATATTCCGACTTGTGATCAATCCATAAATACCAATAGAAAATAAATAAGCGCTCAAAACAAGTATATGTTCGAGCATCATTAACCAACCCCCTTTCAATTTTGATTCATTTCAATCTGAACAATAATTAAATCAATTCTAACAAATATTGAACAAAAAAAGAAATTAGTAATAGGATCGATACAATAATTAAATCAATTCTAACAAATATTGAACAAAAAAAGAAATTAGTAATAGGATCGATAGAAAACAAAAACCTTTCTCTTCTTTTAAAGATTCTTTATTCACGAGCTATAGCAATTGCACCTATTAAACTAAAAGAATTATTGAAATAAGTTAAAATGGAAGAAAAAATCTGTTGATAAATGAATTCCAATTTGTTGACTAGTACTTAGCAAATCTTGCTCTATAATCTGATTTGATTTTGTAGTCCAAACGATCCCATACCAGGGCGTATCCAAAATAGTAGTAATTAGTGAAATAAAAAGACTTGTACAAATCATTGAAGTAACTCCACCCCCAACGGTCAAAGGAAAAACAACCCGATCACCTTCAGAAAAATGCCCAATTCTCCTTTGTGTAACTACTATAACATTTGCCGCTCCTACATGTATGGTGAGCTGCGTACCGGATGCTATGGAGGGGCCCAATATAATATAGAATAAGGATATACAAAAAAGAACCAATCCAAATGAAAAGGCTGAGTAAATTGGATTCGGAAGTAATACTACTAGACTTCCTAATATAAGATCCGACCCCCTCATCTGTAGGAGTACTGCTTTGAGAAAGATAAAATCGAACTATTTCATTCCTTTGTTGACCTGACCAGGACAAAAGAAAAGTGATCCTGTTTTTTAGGATACTTATTAATTGAATGGAATTTGAATGGGGGTGGTTGGGGTTGATGTAGATACAGTTATTGGGCTACTCTTATTCTCGAAAGCAGAGGTTAAAACTTTATATTTTGGAAATTATTATTCAAATAGAAATTGATTTTAAATCACAACGAATCGACGATTCTCGCCAACCAAACGTTCTTTTGTATTGAACAAGGAAAAACCTCATTTACAAATCCAAAATCCCTTTTGGATTTGTAAATATTAAGGGTTGTATGTATTTTGTATTTTCGAAAATATGTTCGAATAATTCGGTATTTTAATATTTATAACGAGTCCTAAAGCAATTTGATTATAATTCAATTCGTGACGATCATAAGTAGAAAGTTCATATTCTTCAGTCATTGATAAACAATCTGTTCGCTCTTGTCCTATATAGTTGGCACAGCCGATATAAGCTTCAAAATCAATACTGTAATTAAGTAATCGCTTCTTTCGACTATTAGTTTCCAATTTCCAATCAACAACGGAGAGATCCATAGGACATACACTAACACATACTTCACAAGCAATGCATTTATCAAATTCAAAGTGGATTTGGCCTCGTAAACGTTCCGATGTCATCCAAATTTCAAATGGATATTGAATAATTACCGGCAAACGATTCGTGTGGGACAAGGTAATCACAAAAACCTGACCAATGTACCTGGCAGCTCGTATTGTTTGTTGACCAGAATTCAAGAACTGAATTAGCATAGGGAACATAGCTATATAGCTATAAATAATTTGACTTCTTTCTTTCTCTTGTTTGAGACAAGTTGCAAAAATAGATTACCTAGAGAAAGTAAAAGAAATTGGGACAAGTTGTATAAATAGATTACCTAGAGAAATAGGTAAAAGAAATTTCCACCCAAGATTTAATAATTGGTTTATTTTTAGTCTTGGTAAAGTCCATTTTGTTGTAATAGGAATGAATAAAAATAAATAAGTTTTAGATAATGTAACAAAGATACCAATTAGTGTTCTAAAAACTTGACTTCTTGTATTTATGTCAAAAAGCCCAGGAACAAATATGTATGGAATAGAAAGATTCCAACCCCCCAAGTAAAGAACTGTTACAAATAATGAAGAAACTAGTAGATTTAGATATGAAGCAACGTAAAATAAACCAAATTTGATACCTGAATATTCGGTTTGGTAACCCACCACCAATTCTTCTTCTGCTTCTGGTAAATCAAAAGGCAATATTTCACACTCGGCTAGAGAAGAAATTAGAAAAACGATAAACCCTATAGGTTGACGCCATAAATTCCACCCCCAAAACCCATATTTGGATTGCACTTCAACTATATCAACTGTACTTAAACTGTTAGATAATCATAGTCGACGATAACATCACTGTTTCCATCGCTATTGCAGAACCGTACATGAGATTTTCACCTCATACGGCTCCTCATAGGTCACAAATAAATTTAAGGGCCTTTCAAGATTATTAATCTTAATGTGTCTGTAGGCTCGATAGAGAGACAAACTATTATCTTCTCATCCTAGCAATTAGCCCCAAAACGACTACAAATCCGGCAACAAAAACAATCAAAAAATGCTTCTGAATTGATCTCATCTTTTAAAAAAATTATTTTTTCTTTCTTGATTAATAACTTTATTCTTGAATAAAAAATACTTTTTAAAGAAATATCATATGGATATTTCAACCTATTTTTTTATCATTTTCGATTACGAAAAAGAATTAGCCATTACATAACAAGAGTTTTAGTTAGAGAAAAAAATAAAAATAGTTCTGAATAAAAAGATTTCTTTTTGCAATTCTAGTCTTCTGATCTATAAAACCTTAATTTAACATAAACCCTGATTTTTGGAAAAATTATAGAAAATTGATATTAATTTCACACCCTAAATTATATATAAAACTGATATGTATATACACTCTAGATCGAAATCGTGGGGAGTACTTCTTAATCATTTCTACTAACTTAAAGCCCCAATTTGAATTACTTTTCTAAAAAGAAATATTCTTTTGGGTAATTTTTAGAACCGAAACTCCGGCGATGAATCCAAAGTCCTTAACACGGCACAAGAACACAATTATTATTCAGTTATCATTTTTGATGTGTTGTGTTACAATTTTTTTTAAAAAGCCTGGTGTAAATAGTCTCTATTGTTTATATTTATTTTCACTTAATTCTTGTACTTAGGATACATATTCATAGTTATTTCAAAATAACTCATAATTTAAGCTAATTCAAAATATCTAATCTAAAATAACAATAAAATACTAGAACATCAACCCCAACAATGAATAAAGAAAATAGATATTCAACTCATTTAACTTTCTTGCTAGAAAGAAAAGAAATAGGGTAAGTTTTTTGTCTTACCGAATCGCACGTAGAGATATTGATAATACACATAGAGTTAATGGTATTTCATAACTAATTGATTGAGCAGCAGCCCTTAATCCACCTAAAAAAGAATATTTCTTATTTGATGCATATCCCGAGATAAGAAGTCCAGCGGGAGCAAGACTTGAAACGGCAATCCATAAAAAAATACCAATACTAAGATCAGCTAGAATAAATCGATAGCTAAAGGGAATTACTGAATAACTGAGTAAAATGGATATGACTACTATGGATGGTCCGATACTAAATAAACGAGTCTCTCCTCTAGATGGAAAATGATTCTCTTTGAAAAGTAGTTTTGTACCGTCTGCCAGAGCTTGCAGAATTCCCAAAGGCCCGGCGTATTCGGGTCCAATACGTTGTTGTATCCCCGCAGAGATTTCTCTTTCTAACCAAACAATTACTAAGACACCTAGTATGATTCCTAATACAAGCGTTAAAATAGGGCCAAGTATCCATACGATTCTATAGACTTCTTTTAAGGATTCCAACCTGGAAAAAGAATTGATAGCGTGTATTTCTGTTGTATCGATTATCATTTCAACGATCAACTTCTCCCATAATGATATCTATGCTACCTAGTATCGTCATAATATCAGCCAATTTCATTCTTTTAACTAATTGTGGAAGAATTTGCAAGTTGATAAAACCCGGCGGTCGAATTTTCCATCTCCAAGGAAAAACAACCCGATCACCTATCAGAAAAATGCCCAATTCTCCTTTTGGCGCCTCAACTCTTACATAAAGTTCTTGCTTGGACAATTCAAGGGTTGGAGAAGGTTTTTTACTAATAAATCGATATTCAAAACCATTCCATTCAGGGTTCTTTATTCTATTAAAGAGCCGGACTTCTAAATGATGTTAGCTTTAGGAATAGGGTCTTACCGAAGTGCTTTATTTCATTTGATTATAATTCAATTCGTGACGATCATAAGTAGAAAGTTCATATTCTAACGAATCTCCTTCTTTTTGCCATTGAATCTCCCAGTCAAATTCGTCGTAACACTCATAACGATCAACTTTACGAAGATCCCATTGTATTCCGGAAGCTCGTAGCATAGGCCCTGATAAACCCCAACTTAGTGCTTCTTATGGGTCAATAATGCCTATGCCTTCAACTCGTTCTAAAAAAATAGGATTTCGTGTAATAAGCTTTTGATATTCAGTAATCCTGCTTAAAAAATAATCGCAAAAATCAAAACATTTATCTATCCAGCCATGAGGTAAATCAGCAGCAACCCCTCCGATACGAAAATAATTATGCATCATGCGCATACCGGTAGCAGCTTCGAATAGGTCATATATCAACTCGCGTTCTCGAAAAATATAAAAAAAGGGGGTCCGGGCCCCAATATCTGCTAGGAAAGGGCCAAGCCATAATAAATGGGAGGCGATACGACTCAATTCCAACACAATAACTCTGATATAGCTAGCCCTTTTAGGTACTTGAATATTGCCTAGCTGCTCGGGTCCGTTTACGGTTATTGCTTCTGTAAACATAGTAGCTAAATAATCCCAACGCGTTACATAAGGCAAATATTGTATAATTTTCTGCAATTTTTTCCATCCTTCTATGTAAATAACCCAATATTGGTTCACAGTCAATAACATCTTCACCATCGAGAGTCACAATCAGTCGAAGAACACCATGCATTGACGGGTGGTGAGGACCCATATTGACTATCATGAGGTCTTTTCTTTTAGTTGGTGCAATCATAAGTTTTTCTCGAGTCATTTTTCCGTGCATTGTTTAAAGTAAAAAGAAGTTCATCAAAATTTAAACGATTAAGCTCAAAGGTATCACTCTTCAAATTAACGAGTTTTTATCTCACGAATATCTAACTTGCGGATTAATTCTTTATAGCGTTCTCTATTTCTTTTTGACAAATAGGCCAGCAGCCGTTGACGTTTTCCCAAAATTTTGCGCAATCCTCTCTGAGATGAAGAATCTTTTTTGTGCAATTCCAAATGTGAAGTCAGTTTCCTTATCTTAGTAGTGAAATTGAATACTTGAAATCCAACAGACCCTCTGTTTTCTTTTTGAGAAATAACCGAAATTAATGAATTTTTTACCATAAAAAACCCCCCTCGCTTTTTACAGATATGGATTTTACTGATCAGTAATAATAATGTCATTAATTTGAATGTGGTATATACAATAATATAATCATAAATTCTTTATGAACTTCTAATTTTCTAAATTTAAATCAATTAATTTAATTTGAAATTGGATTTAGATAGGAGTATAAAAGGATTGGTACATTTTTCTGTCTAATAATTTGAATTTAGACCTCAAATGAAGAAAGTTCCGAGGTTCTGTTGATTCATTTCGAGATCTAATTGAAACATTACTGAAATGTGAGACAAGACACGCGATCCGTATATTTGTTTGTTTTCATATACCCCACATACCCTACTATAATATATATTTATAATATATATTTATAGGGTATATATAATATATATATATAGGGTATAGCATATATACAAAAAATGTATTATCCACAAATTTTTAATCGTGGATACACCTGTATCCTTAACATACTGAAACGACTGCCATTATTCGTATTAAACCAATAACGGTTCATACAAGCTAAATCTTCTAATCGATAATTAGGCCAAAGAAAAAGCTTTAATTTCATTAATTGATTTTTTTCTTTATCAAGATGCTTGTTGTCATGTGAAACCTGGGTGCTGTTTTTTAGGTTCTTTTCGTTCCAAAATACCGGATTTCTATCTATATTATTTCTATTCTTTGAATTGAAACAGATTAGAATTCTCAATTTTTTACGACGTTTAAACGATAAAATAGTTTCAGGAATAAGCAAATCAAAACGATTTTGATCTCTATTTTCGGTTATTCTTTTCTGTGTTGAAATAGCTTCACCAAAATGAGTCTTAGGGTCATATCCTTGGTATTTTTTATTAGTTTGGTGTTTACTCTTGTGAATCAACGAAATACTTATGGTTTGATACATAATAAACTGTCCGTCTTTTTTTACAGATAGGCGGGCGGGTTCTATAATCAGTATTCCCCCTTTCATCAATTCTGTAAAAGTTAAATTATTCTGAATTAGCATTAGATCCAAACAAATTTCTCTCTTGTGAATCGAGGATATAGTCATTTTTCGTGGATCTACGAGTCTAAGCAGGAGACAACATACCTTGATATTATTGATTATTTTTTGATTTAAAGTATCGCCCCATCTCAATTGAAAAAGCAAATACCGTTTCAGGAAGAAATCTAGTTCTGCTTCTGTCTGGTTTTTGTATTGTTTTTTCTTTTTCCCTTTTTTCATGTCTGACCTTACATAATTTTCTTCAATATCTTTTGGCTGTGAGAGAACGGATCCAAGATCTCCTCGACTTATGGGTTCTTTTTCTTTTTTATTTGGATACTTTTTTTTCGCTGCAACCAAAAAACTTCCTTTTTCCTTTTCACTTCCTTTTTCCTTGTCATTGATCTTTTTATTTTGACTACAATTTTCATTTCTATTCAAATTTAAAAGAAGTAATTTACTTGGTATGAACCAAGGTTTCGTTTTATATGCACTATAAAGCAATACAAATTCTGGGAAGAACCAAGATTCCAGATTTGATATGAGCTGCTTTAGGATTTTTTCATTCATTACCACCCAACCAAAAAAACCTTCTGGAATTTTAAGATAAGAAAGGTCTTTTTTAGTAGAATTATTAGTAAGGATTTGAGAAAGGTCTTTTTTAGTAGAATTATTAGTAAGGATTTGAACATTTTGATTCCTATTGGTATTGGTCGTGGTACAGGTCTCAATATTAACTTTTTGTTTAAGATAAAAATTGAGACTTTTCCAATCAAAATATTTTCTATTGGCCGTTTTTTCCATACCCATATATAGAGTATCGGCACTTCCTAGATTATTATTTAGATAATTATGAATAGGGATGTTTCTCGGTATATCCAAAAGGGCCTCTTTAGACGTGTAAGAAATCTCTTGATTCTTATTTCCTTGAAATGGAGATCTATAATAAAAAAAGCATTCCGTTTTATTTTCAGAATCAAGAAATTTATATGATAAAAGATCATACCTATAGTCTTTTTGAAAATTCTCTTTTTGATTAGATAATGAATATGCTTCAAATTGTTTTTTGGAATCAATTAAGTGGCCTTTTTCCCCCCATTTGCTTACAATTTCCTTTTTGGCTATATGACGCTTATGAAGCGTATTTCGCCACTTTTCTGGTATTAATCTAGACCATTTTATCTGAGATAAATTGTATCGATAATGCCCTCTTAACCAATTTTTCCATTGATTCATTTCAGAACTCGGAAGTTTCTTATTCCCCAATTTCGAATGAACCACCCCTCGCGTTTCAAAAGAATCCTTTATTTCGGTTTTCGGAAAAAAGGGGATTCCTTGATAGTCAAGAACATATCTTAATTTATACGAATTACTAACTTGGATTTGTGATAATTTGTAAAATACATATGCTTGGGATATGTCGGATAAGTCATAAAAAACACGTGGGTTAGTTTTAACATTACTGATATTATCAAGTGACTTTGAAATAAACGGAATTGGTTTTTTCTTTTTTTTATTAATTATTTTTTGTTTTCTTGAATTATTATAAATGGATTTATCACTCATTTTTTTTATTAATTCAAGAAAAAGCTTTGTATTTGTTTTTGGAATATTAATGCTAGATAAAAAAATATCTGTGTATATTTTTTCAATAAAAAATTTCACAAAAAAGGGGGATTTACAAATTATTCGAGCATTTATTCTTTTTAATATTTGCCGTTTTTCGAATCTGTTAGCATTATAGTTTGTTTTGTTAGCACTACTAAGATTATTTATCTTTGGAGTTACTTTTTTTTTCTCTTTTGAAATTTTTTCTATTTGATTTAGAATTGTACTTGTTCGATCCGCCAGATTCTTCGTTTTTTTTTCTGTAAATGAAGAATTTCTCCAACTTGGAGGTGCAATTTGAATCAGCGATTCGTGAATTATCTGATTGCTTATTAGGGAATCTTTTTCTTCTTTAAATTCTCTCGATTCATATATTTCGACTTCTTTGAATCGAAATAATAGAATTGGATTGACTTTTGAAATTTCTTTTATTTTTTTTTTTATCAAAAGAACACTTTTGATAACCCATTTTTTTGCTGCTTTTAAAAGTTTTCCAAGTAATTTTGTTTTTTCTTCGAAAACTAGTAGAACTCCAAAATACTTCTTTTTTAATGTTCTAACTTTTTTTTTTAATTCCGTAAAAATGGGTTTTAAAAAGGAAAGTCGTTTTCGGGGCGAGCCGAAGGGAAATTCGGCTTCCATTCCCCAAACTGTTAAAAAACAAAAATTACCTTTTTGTTTTTTCTTTAGATCTTTCTGAGAAGATCCTAGTTTCGATTTGTTACAATGTTTCAAATAGAAAGGAAATAATATTTTTATCTGAATGCCATCTGTCAACCAATTTTTCGGAAATTCTGTTTCGGATAATGGAACCCCATTATAAGTACATTTAACATGTACCTCCCTCTCCCATTCATGGAAATCCTCAGACCATTCGGGAAGTTGAAATAGGAGTATACGTCCAATATTTTTCGCAATTATGGATGAAGGTAATAGAATATATTTTCTAAAAATAGATTGAGTTAGTAACATGCAACCTCTTATTATTTGCGCAAGTGGGATGGTATCCCAGGCCTCTGCTATCTCTATTCGCACGTTCTCTTTTTTTTTTTTCTTTTCTTTTTGTTCTTCTCTTTTTGTTTGTTTCTTTGTATACTCTAAAATTTGAAATGCCCCCCCCCAATTTTTTAAAATCAGTTTAATTAACCCGGAGATATCAAAAGAAGAAACGTTTTTTTTTTTTATTCTGTCGAAAAAAAGAGGAGAGTGCACATTTGCTTGAAATAATTCTATTATTACTATTTTACGCCTTTGAGGCCGCACAGAACCCTTGATTATACCTCGCCTAAAATCTGATTGTTGCGAATAGCGTATTAAAGACATTTCGTTTGTGTCTGTTTGATCGAACGTATTAGTATCGGTATTAGGATCAGTATCTTCCTTGTTAACAGTAAAAATAACTACATTTTTGCCCTTTCTTGAGCGAATTTCATGATCTATAGACACGTCTTCCTGATATTCTCCCGAGTGTTGTTCTAACTCGTTTATTAATTGGTATGACCATCGAAGGACTTTTTTACTAATTTCTTTTATTCTAGTCGATTTTCTGATAATTTTTTGATCATTAACATCAGTTACAATTTGAGTTAATAAATATTTTAAATATTTTGTTACTATTCTGCCTTCTGAAAATAAAGAAAAAACCTTCCAATTTGCATCTGATTCTCTAAAAACTCTACTAATGAAAGTTAAAAAATCTACAACTTCTGTTAATAATGTTTTTTTATCAAATCTATTTATTTGTGGTTTAAATGCTTGATAATCAGTATCCGAAAGAAGGATACCATGAATTCGATTTATACCAAATTTATGTATGAAATTTTTTTTCAGAGTTTGTTTTAAATTTGGAGATGAAAAGTTTTTGTAGGTTGTTTTCCGATATGATTTGTTCAGTAAAGGATCATATCGTTTTGATAAGTATTCTTTTGTATAATCGTCATTACACAATCGAGTCCTTGTTTCAAGTATATTCAAAGAAATAAACTCGTTGTCTAGAGCTTCAATTCGATTTCGAAACTCGTTGTTAAAACTTTTAACATGTTGTTTGTTGGTATAAAACCAAAGTTTATTAGGTGAAGATTTTTCGAATGTAGGTGGGGATATCCTTCTTTTTATCATTTCAAAAAAAATGGATAAACTGGGGGGATATGTAAAAGATATTCGTTCTTTTCCATCACTTTTGCATATGTCAAAAAAATATTGTGACATTTCATTTCTGACAGTCCCGTCAAAGTAGGTGTTTTTTATGTAGCGAAATGGTCGATTCCAACGCTTTGAATCGAAAAGAAGATTCACAAGAGGTTTTTCTTTGAAAAAAGGGTCTCTATTTTCCAGAAATCTTGAGTGGACTTCATCTTCCTTTCGATTCACTCGGA